CCATTTGAACTCATTTCAATAATTCTTTTAGTTGCGTTAATAGGCGCAATTGCTGTAGCTCGTCAATAATCACTTTTGAGAAGGGGGAATCAAAATCAAACTGTATTCTGGACTATCACATTCATTTCCTTTCTATTCTATTTGACTTCATGTAGAAAAAAATTCTTTACTTTATTAGTTCGATCTATTCCCAATCGATTTCTTTATTTTATTACTTGCTATGTTCGAGTTAATCTAATTAGTGAAATTTTTGTTCATATTGAAATGAATCGAGATTGATAAGGAGTTTGTTAATGATGCTCGAGCATGTACTTATTTTGAGTGCCTATTTATTTTCTGTCGGTCTATATGGATTGATCACGAGTCGAAATATGGTTAGGGCTCTTATGTGTCTTGAACTTATATTAAATGCGGTTAATATAAACTTTGTAACATTTTCTGATTTTTTTGATAGTCCTCGAAATTGATCTAGGATTCAAAAACCGAAAGAAAAAATAACAAAATGATTCTTATTGATGAAATTTAGCTTTTAAATACTCACGCTTTATTTTTTTTTCACTATTCTATCCTCGTATGTTTAGATTCAAGAATAGAATAGTGAAAATTTTATCTTCTAGATAAGAAATAATAAATTAAAAAAAAAATTGAGACGTAAGAAGAATACAAGAAAAGATATGAAGAAATGCGCCCGCCGCCAATAGATTTGATCGCCTCTCCTACAAAAAAACTCATAAGACCAACTCCATTCGTAATTCCATCAACTACTTGTCTATCAAAAAAATGAGTGAATTCAGACACCCTTCTCATCGTCCCTGTTAAGTATGTTGCATAAAAAGCGTCTATATAACCACGATTATATGACCAAGCATATATCCCATTTTTTATCTTGTCAGAAAAAATTCTCTGAAAATTTGTTTTAATTACTGAATTAACTAAATCCAAATTTGTAAACGGGGAATACGGAGGCTTATAAAAAAAAAATGCTATAATTATTCCAAGATAGGCTAGACTAACTGAAAACACTGCATCTTTCGCAAATTCCGACCAATCTGTTAAATAATTAGAATTTTGATGTAACAGATTTATCGAGGGGGTTAACCATTTGGATAAAATATCCAAATCGACGCCATTCAAAGAAATTCCTATGAATCCAACAAAGAAAGTAAAGAAGACTAATATGAGGATAGGAAATAATATAGTATTATCCGATTCATAAGGATACGCAAAAGTTTTCTTCTTGCCAAAACGAGAAATAGTAAGAAAAGGTTGGCTTCTAGTTCTTGCATTCTCATCAATTAGATCTATTTTCTGTGAAAAAAAAGAAGCACTTTTCTTTTTCGTCATTATTAATAAAGTTAACAACTGAAAGTTTTTGGTATTGACTTTAAAACCTTCTTTACCCCATAGAGATATTGAATAGAGGGAAGTTTTTTTTTGTCCACTGAAATTTTGAAAATGAGCATTGAAATGTCCTTCAAAAGTAATTAAATAGATCCGAAACATATAAAATGCGGTTAATCCCGCCGTAGACCAAGTTATTATTGCAAAAATTGATGAATATAACCAACTATCATTAAGAATTTGATCTTTGGACCAAAAACAAGCAAGAGGTGGAATCCCACAAAGAGAAAGTGTGCCTACTAAAAACGCACTTTTGGTAATTGGTACATGTTTTTTTAAACCTCCCATAAAAACCATATTTTGACTTTTAGTCGGAGAATAACCAACAATAGTTTGCATTGAATGAATAACAGAACCCGATCCCAAAAACAATAATGCTTTCGAATAAGCATGAGTAATCAAATGAAATAAAGCACTTCGAGAAGACCCCATACCTAGAGCTAACATCATATAACCCAATTGAGACATGGTGGAATAGGCTAAACCTCTCTTAATGTCTTTTTGAGCAAGAGCTAAAGTAGCTCCCAAAAATAGTGTTATTATCCCTATTAAAGAAATTAAATTCATTATTTGAGGTATAATAATGAAAAGAGGTAAAAGTCGAGCTACAAGGAAAATTCCCGCAGCTACCATAGTAGCGGCATGGATAAGAGCCGAAATAGGAGTCGGACCTTCCATTGCATCTGGTAACCATACATGAAGGGGGAATTGTGCAGATTTCGAAACAGCACCAGAAAAGAATAAAACAGCACACCACGTAACAAATAAAAAATTTAACTCATTATGAAAAATCAAGTTATTGAATATTTGAAAAAAATCCAGAAATTCAAAACTCCCTGTTATCCAATAAAAACCCAAAATTCCCAATAATAAACCAAAATCCCCAACACGATTAGTTACAAACGCTTTTTGACAAGCATTTGCTGCAACAGGACGTGTGAACCAAAATCCTATTAATAGATAGGAACACATTCCTATTAATTCCCAAAAAATATAAATTTGTATCAAATTGGAACTAGTAACTAATCCTAACATGGCAGTACTGAAAAAACTCATATAAGCAAAAAATCTCAAATATCCACGATCATGAAACATATAATTATCACTATAAATAAGAACCAAAATTCCAACAGTAGTGATTAATATTGACATAATAGAAGTAAGCGGATCGATTAAGTAGCCAAATTCTAAAGAAAAATCATTATTGAGAATCCAAGCCCAGACATATTGATAGGTAGCACGGCTATTTAGTTGCTGAATCGATAAATTGATCGAAAAAATCATGACTATACTTAATACTAAAACACTTTGAAAAGCCCACAGACGACGAAGACTTTTTGTTGCCGACGGAAAAAGAAGAAGTCCCACCCCGATTAATATAGGAACTAAAAGTGGAAGAAAAGGTATTATCCATGCATATTGATATGTTTGTTCCATAAAAAAAGTTTTTTCGTCTGAATTAATTGCTTCCGATTAACTGGACCCCACCCCTTTCAAAAGGGATCAATAAAAAAAATCAAAATATGCACTAACTTAAAAAAATTTAACGTAAATAAAAATTTAGCATTTGATACTCGTACTTAATTCTGTATCTGAGTTTTTCAAAATAGTTCAAATATTCAACTCAAAAAGTTAGACGTGGTCAAATAATATGACCAAGTTCTGTAAAAAAAATACTTCTTTATTTTAAATATATTTGTAGTTTGAAAATATACAAATTTAGCAAGAGATCAAAAATAAAAATAGAAATTTTTCTACCAATGGTTTTTTTTATAGCAAGCATCGGGAATTACACTCAAAAGTACTTGATTCTGATATAAATCGTGGAATTCACTAATGTCATCGGCTTAATAACTCGTCGTTTTTTTTTAGTTAGTTTCGTTTTAGTTAGTTTATTTCAACTTATTAACTAATTCCTTATGAGATTTATTATGATTCTTTTTTTGTTTATAAAAAAATATTTTTGTTATTAGAAACCGTTAGAATATCTGAGTGTATATATAAAACTTAATGGTTTATTTGAAACTTTATTTTTTATTAATTGAGAAAATTTTATTTAGTGAGAAAGGATAAAAAGATGTATCCGGTAACAGAACAGATAAATTACTAATCTCATTCGAATTTCAAAAATTTTAGACGGATTCGTTGGACTAGTTACTTGAAAAAAGATTCCAGTTGGTATTAGATAAAAGTTGTCTTTTGAAATACTTCCTTTGATTTTTTTACATGGAAATGCAGTGTCGAATGACAAAAAGCACTGGAGATAGATCTTTTAGATTCTTTTTTTTAGTTCCACGAATTAGATTTATATATCATAGCTAATTATAGAAATATCTGAGAAAAAACAAAAAATAAAAGTACTACTAATCCATACAACTTAGTTGTTCGTAGAAGCCTTCTAGAGTATAAAAAACCTTTTTGAACAAAAAATTTGTAGGAATCTTGTAGAGAAGTTTCATATATTTAGATTTATTTGTGATGATAAGGACTAAACGAATAACTAGATAATGAATAGTAATTAAGGATTCTTTTGAACAATAGATGTCTTTCACATCTAACTATAACAATGAGTAACCTCTTCATTTTGAAATGGCAGTTCCAAAAAAACGCACTTCTAGATCAAAAAAGCGTATTCGTCAAAATATTTGGAAAAGGAAGGGATATTCATCGGCATTAAAAGCTTTGTCATTAGGAAAATCTCTTTCTACCAGCAAATCAAAAAGTTTTTTTATGCGACGAGAAAATAAGTCCTAAAGTGTTGTAAGACTCGGAATCTATTTGACGTTAAAATTGGCTCATTTCAGTCTTACTATCAAATTCTCAATTACAACTCTCTATTAGTTTGAACTAATCAATATGAATATAGACTCCGTTTTGTGATGTTCATATGTAAAAATGGAACATTAAGAATTTGAAAATTTCGAAAATTCTAAGAAAAAATACAATAAGAAAAACCAAGGTTTTACCTTTTTTTAGGACTCTATTTTTCATTTTGTTGGTGGGGAGTCTTATTTTCCCCATCGACCTTTTTGTTAGAATTCAACTGCTAATAATATGTTTTCTTTAGATATATAGATAAAGAATATTGAGAGAAGATCAGAAATACGAGCTTTAGGTCAAATTAACGAGAGAAACTCATTGATTCAATTTTGAAAACTTGTATAACTTTCTGACTTCGTCTTTCTCGGAATGACTATAGAGTTCTCAGATATTTTTTGATTTCAGCCCAACCAATAAAAGACGAAAACTCTCGGAATATTATATACAAACAATGTGTTACTTTAGAAAAATCCAAAAAGGTTTCTTTTTTGTTTCGCGAGAAAATTCATTTGGTTGTTTTAAATTTCTGAAATAAGTTAAATGGGAACTAATTGTTATGAATTTGAATTGTTATTCAAAAATTTTTTCAGTGAAGTAACACTGTCAATCTTGACGATTGAATATAAATAGCGTATTATGGGTTCGAACAAGCCGCTATGGTGAAATCGGTAGACACGCTGCTCTTAGGAAGCAGTGCTAGAGCATCTCGGTTCGAGTCCGAGTGGCGGCATGCCGTCTTCGAAACACCAAACAATAGATCTTATAATGAAAAATGAATTAAATTCCCGCTATTAAATTCCCGCTTTTAATTTATACTTAAATTAAGGGATTCCTCTTTTTTTTTTTATGATATTTTCAACCTTAGAGCATATATTAAATCATATTTCCTTTTCAATTGTTTCAATTGTCATTTCAATTTGGTTTTTCAACCTATTGGTCACTGAACTCATAAAACCATATGAGTTATCGGAAAAGGGCATGATACCGACCTTTTTGTGTTTAACAGGATTATTAGTGACTCGTTGGATTTATTCCGGTCATTTTCCACTAAGTGATTTATACGAATCATTAATCTTTCTTTCGTGGAGTTTCTCCCTTATTCATATAGTCGCCTATTTCAAAAAAAATAAAAATTTAAGCGCAATAACCGCCTCGAGTACTATTTTTACCCAAGGCTTTGCTACTTCAAGTCTTTTAAGTGAAATACAGAAACCTGCAATATTAGTCCCTGCGCTCCAATCTGAGTGGTTAATAATGCACGTAAGTATGATGATATTGAGCTATGCCGCTCTTCTGTGTGGATCATTATTATCCGCTGCACTTCTAGTCTTTACATTTCGAAAGAAAAGGAATCGGTTTTTAAAATCATTTTCATTTAACGAAATCCAATATAGCTATGACAGAAGTACTATTTTAAGAAATATTTCTTTTGTTTCTGGTAATAATTATTACAAGAGCCAATTAATTCAACAATTGGATTTTTGGAGTTATCGTGTGATTAGTCTAGGATTTCTTTTTTTAACTACAGGTATTATTTCAGGAGCAGTCTGGGCGAATGAAGCGTGGGGATCATATTGGAGTTGGGACCCAAAAGAAATTTGGGCCTTTATTACTTGGATGATATTCGCTATTTATTTACATATTCGAACAAATAAGAATTTCCCGGGTGAAAATTCCGCACTGGTGGCGGTTCTAGGTTTTCTGATAATTTGGCTATGCTATTTTGGAGTTAATCTATTAGGAATAGGGCTACATAGTTATGGTTCATTTACATTACCGTCTAGCTAAGGAAGCTTCTTACGAATACAAACTAACTCGAGCTGTCTATAAAAAACTTTGTAACAAACTGCGTGAATCCAGTACCAATAGTGTAGTGATTCGCGCGGTTCTCGCAAAGACCGCGCAGATCGGGTTAAAATGAAAATTCATTTTTCACTTTATTTAAAATAATAGAAAAAAGCATTCTTTTGTCTATTCTACAACAAGTTTTAAAAAATTATCTAATTTTTTCTTTAGGAAAAATCTCTATAAAAAACTAGATAAAAGAACTTCAACCTTCTCAACTGAGAGTGATAGAACAAAATCCGGGTAGATTCCAATCCCTATTATGGGTAGAAAGATAGCGATTGAAACAAACAACTCGCGCGGTCCAAAATCAAAAAGATAAGAAGTAGGGGCATTAAAGAACTTGGATCCATAGAACATCTGGCGTGACATAGATAATGAATAAATGGGCGTTAATATCATTCCAATTGCTATTACAAAAGTCAGTAGAATTTTTGGCATGAAAAGATATTTTTGACTGGTAATTAGTCCCCACAATACGATTAATTCTGCAACAAAACCACTCATACCTGGTAATGCGAGAGAGCCCATAGAAAAGCTACTAAACAGCGTAAATATTTTTGGCATTGGGATAGCTACGCCGCCCATTTCGTCGAGATAAACAAGACGTATTCTATCATAACTTGTTCCTGCCAAGAAAAAAAAGGCCGCCCCAATAAATCCGTGAGAAATTATTTGTAAAATGGCCCCATTGAGTCCTGCGTCGGTTATAGAACCAATTCCTATAAGTATCAAACCCATATGCGATACAGAAGAATAGGCTATTCTTTTTTTTAAATTACGTTGGCTGGAAGAAGTTAAAGCTGCATAGATTATTTGTATTGTGCCTATTATCATCAACCAGGGAGAAAAAATAGAATGAGCATGAGGTAATAATTCGATATTAATGCGAATCAATCCATATGCCCCCATTTTTAATAAGATTCCAGCTAAAAGCATACAAGTACTGTAATGAGCTTCGCCGTGGGTATCAGGTAACCATGTATGGAAAGGTAGAATCGGCGATTTGACAGCAAACGAAATCAAAAATCCGATATAAAATATTATTTCCAAGGCCACAGGATACGGTCGATTAATTGATGTTTCAAAATCTAATGTTGGTTCATTAAAACCATATAAACCAAGACCCATAACTCCCATTAATAGAAAAACAGAACCTCCTGCCGTGTACAAAATAAATTTAGTTGCCGAGTACATCCGTTTCTTTCCTCCCCACATGGATAAAAGGAGATAAACCGGAATTAATTCTAACTCCCACATGATGAAAAAAAGTAAAAGATCCTGAGAAGAAAATGGCCCTATTTGAGCGCTATACATTGCTAATAGCAAAAAATAGAATAATCGAGAATCCCGAGTAAGAGGCCAGGCTGCTAACGTAGCTAAAGTAGTGATAAATCCCGTTAGTAAAATAGGTCCTATAGAAAGTCCATCTAT